AAAAAAGAGTTGGATATAGCCCTCTACCATATCCATACAAATGGAATAGTCCATTTATACGGACTGCTAAGTGCGGAGACGGGAATCGAACCCGTGACCTCAAGGTTATGAGCCTCGTGAGCTACCAAACTGCTCTACTCCGCTCTGTAGGGCCGAAAACAGGTGGACGAAAAAGGTTGAATACGAGTCTCTACCATGTCTAAACAAACAAATAGAATAGTCTTTTTCTACAAAATGGAGCGGGTAGCGGGAATCGAACCCGCATCGTTAGCTTGGAAGGCTAGGGGTTATAGTCGACGTTGGTTGATTTTTTTTAACGTCTCTAATTCAAAACCGAACATGAAATTTTGATTTCATTCGGCTCCTTTATGGATATTCTCACCACTTAACATCTATGTCAGCTTTTCTGTCTGAATGGAACCAAGGCTCTCCGCTTTCTAGATGATCCCTATAGAGTGGGAGATAGATATTCTACTAAATATCTATCTAATCTACTTACTTCGTTCCCTAATTTCATTCAAGAGATCCTGAGGAAAAGAGTTGGGTTTCCACCGAGCTGAAACAATATACTCACGGTTCTAGTAAACTAAAACCATCGTTTTTTAGCTATTGGGCTTCCATTTCCTTTTTAAACAAAACAAAAGAAGATTTAGTTACGATTGGAAATAAACTTTTTTGTATCTTCATCCATAGATCCTTTACTCATATTTATTCAATCGGAATACTTAAATGCAAAATTATGCTCCGCGACTCTGTACTCATAATCGAATTTGTATTTCGAGTGCAAATTAAATTAGTCTTTGGATACTAATCGCGAGAATGTATATTCTTCCTCAATATGCTATTGAGAGGAAAAGGATTAAACCCTTTATAAGAACTAAAGTTTTCATCGGAATATGAATATAAAAAAACTTAAGGATGCCTTAAGTATATCATTTCAAATTCAGTTATTAATAGAACGAATCACACTTTTACCACTAAACTATACCCGCTACATGTAGATTATGATACCAATGCTACCCTTTGTCAAGGGTAGCCATTCGAGAAGGAGGCTAATTCAACCTTATCAAATCAAACGGAGAAAGTTCATGGCAGTGAGCAGTTGGTACTTCAATCGCGAGCCTTTACTTTAGGATTTAGATAGCCCCTCTCTAATCTGTAAAATACATCTCTTCTTACCATGCCAATTGTGTATGAACCAAATGTATGCATTTCGATTAGGATCTATTCTACGGTTATGACTACAAAGATCATTAAAAAATTCATCATAGACTTCACTTCCTCTATCACTTGAGAGAAGCAACAAACAAAGAGTAATAAAAAGAAAAGCGGATAGGAATGGACAGATTTACCTGATGAAAATTGACATCAGAGGACTCTGATGAGGACTCCTCGAACTCCTCATAAAGAGGATCCGGAAAGTCTTTGGTTAGTGGATCCTCCCCATTTACAAATTTCCTCTCTTCTTTTGCACTCAATTCTAGTTTATTAAATTCTTGGTTAAAAGAATCAAAGAAGATGAATCGAACTAAGAACACATAAAAAAGAGCATAGAGGACCAAGACCATTACCAAAAGTTCCTTCTAAGAATCATATTGGGTATCTGTTCCTTTCCTTTTCACCCTAGGATCAGAAATCCTAAATCCTCCTTTTTTCTAGTGTTCGGAAACGGCAAACCCTGAACCAGGAGGAGTTAGGTATGTAGGATATGGTTTTTCTTTTTTGTTGGGCAGGCAGTAGTAGAATTTTTCTACTCTGCAGTATAAATTCGACTGCCAACTTTTTAGAATAAAATTAACTCCAACATAGTTTGTTCCAAATCCACTAGAATCCTTGTAGAATAGTCAAGGACCCCATTTCCAAGGGGTACCTATTGAAAATAATTTCAACAAATCCGTCCAAAACTTTTTAAGAAAAATTAAAAAGTTTTGAACTCGAAAGTTTTTCCAAAAGATGCCTGTTAAAAATAACAATTGTTTCAATCTCTCACCAAAACGGATAAGAAGTATATCACTGAAAATTAATACCCAGCCATATGGGTATATGAAGAGCGCAAATTCCTTTATACCCCACCCAATTATAGGGGAAATAAAACATAAATGGAGATAGTTCTCATCATAAGATTGGCCAATAGAAGAAAAAAGTCCCTAATTCTGCAGAACATTCAGAGCACGTGAAAAGTGAATAGCCTAAAGATAAAAAAAACAAAATCTATCATTTTTTTAACAGCAGTTCTTATTGCCCCTTTGGCATTTTTGGCCCATTGTTGTATCCCATTCAACATTGTATCCGATTCAACAATTGATACATATTTGTTCTCCTCTTAAAAAAAAATGCAACTTCTGGGCTTTGGTGAGTTGCCCAAGATCGTGTTTACATACCTATGAACTTATCCACCTTCTTCAATCCGATATATATAATAATTTTTGAGTGTGTCAACTCTCTGTTGACATATTTTATTATACGTTATACGTATTTATTTATATAATAAGAAAATACCTCTATTTTGTGCAAGTGGTAAGAGAGAATATGAAAGATTTTCTTATTTTTCTTGATTTTATCAAGATTTTGAACCTCGACATAAATAAACTTCTATATCTCGATATATATAAAAGAAAATCTCTACATATATCTCTATCTATACATATATTATGTACATTATGCAGTAGACCCATACCATAATAGTAAACGAAAGTGGCTAATTATTGAATAAAAAGCCCTTTTAACTCAGTGGTAGAGTAATGCCATGGTAAGGCATAAGTCATCGGTTCAAATCCGATAAAGGGCTTTTCACTTAGTGGTAGAGTAATGCTTTGGCAAGACGAAAGTCATCGATTCGAATCCGAGAAAGTACTTTTCCACAAAATCCATTCATTTTTTTTTTTTTTTATGTCTCCCTTTTTCGTGAATTTTATGACTTTGTTTAGTCCAAGATGCCAATCTTTTTGGTCTGAACACTAAACGAAGCACAGAGTTTAAATTGCAAAAGCAAAAAAGAAATGAAATTGGACTGTTTTTCCTGTTAGAGCAATCAAATCAATACCTGTACTGAACTAATCGAGACTCCTTTTTATTAATCTATTCTTATTCTATACCCTTTAAACGAATTTCCTTAAAAAGTAGGATCCGTGAATTAACCTAACCCTCAACTAAAAAAAATCCTATGAAAGCATAACAGAAAAGTAGTAAAGACTCTTTCCTTTGATCTAGTTATACTCTTCGAGTATATTGACAATTCCAAAAAACTGCTCATACTATCATTATAGTATAATGACGAGTGGTTGTATATGGCGCTATCGTCTAGTGATGCCCCTATCGTCTAGTGGTTCAGGACATCTCTCTTTCAAGGAGGCAGCGGGGATTCGACTTCCCCTGGGGGTAGGGAGTATTATAAAAAGAGGTTAATCATAGATTATCAAAAAGCCTAGAAAAAATTCTTCCTGGGTCGATGCCCGAGCGGTTAATGGGGACGGACTGTAAATTCGTTGACGACATGTCTACGCTGGTTCAAATCCAGCTCGGCCCAAAAATCTAGGGCTTCGTGAATATGAACTAAATCCATTATTTTGTATGGAAGAAAAAAAATGTCTGATCCATACAAATAAAGGATAAAGAGAAATGGGGAAATTTTTTTCTAATCCATATCTCTCTGATTCTTTATCTTATAAAGAAAAGGGTTTTTCTTATGGAAAGGCGGATTATCGTTTATTTTTAGGGATAAAAAATCGCAACATACTAGTTATGCCACTCTCACTATACCCACATATCCTATGTGGGTATGTAGTATATGATTCGTCTATTTCTTAGAGCACAACAGACGAATCGAATCTTCTTATGGTTTTATTTAAGAATAGGTATGCCATACACCCCGCAGGGATTGTAGTTCAATTGGTCAGAGCACCGCCCTGTCAAGGCGGAAGCTGCGGGTTCGAGCCCCGTCAGTCCCGAACTAGGGTTCAATGAATGGACAAATTCATCTTTCCTTTTTTTAATGGAAATTTTTGATGAAAAAAGGGGGGGCAGGGGGCAACATCAAATATCTATGGGGTACCCTTACTTCACTTTTTTTATTTCGCATTTATCAGTAAAAAGATAGCTGTATAGGAATTTTTTTTTCACTACTTCTACTTCTACTTCCGGTTGATAAGGAAAGGCTATCATACGTGGATTAGTATAATTTAGGATATTACTCTATTTTTATGATGATACCGTCCTCATCTTAACTTACTATTCGACTCTTATGGAATAGAGTACCAGTATTTTACCAGAATCCATACATAAACTGTATTCGTTTATTGTTAGAGAATTAATTTCATATAATTAGTTCCTTTTTGTTTTGGGGGTTAAACCACATCCCTTCTATTTTCTAGTTCCAACTTTGTTTGTGTATGTTCAATGAATAATTGGAAAGAATCTACCTCATTCTCACTCCATTTGACGACTCCTTATATATCTGCTCTCATCTTTAGATCCCAAAAAGTAGATATTGATAGTAACCTAATAAAATAAAAACCAAGCAAACGCTCTTTTTCCTAAATTGAAATATTGGATCCTTTTTATTTAAAATCCCCTTTTCTACATCTCATTTCTACTTCTACTGCTTATTTGGATGTCTATGTGACCCCCTTTCTATGGGTCATATAATACATACATACATAATTGTATGTATAATTATAAGAAAAAGGAAGGGAAATTGGATAAGATAAGAAAGATTTTGGGTTATACATATAGAAAAGTATAAAAGAATGAAAAATGGAATAGAGGGAGTTTAGAATCCAATCAAAAAATGGATTTTTGTCTTAGTATGGATAAGGGATCCTCCTATGCTATGTTATATTATTCCACTATCAACCATGAATTGATTTGATAGATCCAATATTCGTAATATTGAATTGATTCAGTATTATCAGAATGCAAGTCCTCCCCTTAAATTTACAGGATACCCCTTTTTCCTCTCTATGGGATTACATCCCGAGTTATTGTGAAAAAAAAAATAAAGAGGTTATGGAAGTCAATATTCTCGCATTTATTGCTACCGCATTGTTCATTCTAGTTCCTACTGCCTTTTTACTTATTATTTATGTAAAAACAGCCAGCCAAAATGATTAATTGGAATTCCAATTAATCATTGAAGAAATGAAAAAGGGATTAAAGAAAATAAAAATCCAAGTCTTAAATGAAAGGATCCGGTTGGAATCAGAAAGTGTGGTAGAAGGAACTCCATATAGTTTTTTCTACCACACTTTCGATTTTCTCTATTATATTATCTTGAATCTACATAGAATCGATTAGTAGATTGAAATAGTAGTCTAATTCAACTGCTTTTTTCACTGCATCCACTTAATTTCAATCAAGTCAAAATCAAAAAAATCGAAGACAATTTTTCATTGAAAGAATCCATGGAGGGGGAGAAAAATAATACGCGAATAGACTGTAGTAAAAGAAAAAAAGTAAAAGGAAAAAACCTACGAATCTTTCATGCTTAAAAATGGCGCGAGATGCTTCAATCGGGATCCTTAAAAAAAAAAGAACATAAAATATTTTCTAAGAATAAGAAAATAGTATAAATGGAAAATGTGCGATATGTTGTGAATAGCTTCGTGTAAGAAAGTTGAATTTTCTTATGTATAGAACTTTCTTTTTACTCGCCACTTCTAGTAGAATAGAAATTCTGAATTACTATAATTGCCCTTTCTATTATACTGGAATAGAACATAGTAGAATAGAACGACTCTTTCTTACTTTCTTAAAAGAGTTTCTTACAAGAGTGAAACAAAACTAAAGAAAGAGAGAAAAAAAGTTTGGCAAACTTATTAATGCAAAACGACCAATTAAAGAAAAGAGTTGATACTACAATTCGACTACTCAATCAATTGGTAGTATCCCTAGAGTCCACTCCTCCCCCATACTACTAGCGAAAGAGAAAATGTAAAGACTACCATTAAAGCAGCCCAAGCGAGACTTACTATATCCATGTAAATTATGTCTCCTATTTCTATGAAGGAATTCTTCTACTATTGATCAATAATCATAGTGGAATCAAGGGTACAGAGTCAAAAGGCCATTCTGCCCTAAGACTATGGATGAATCTGTTAAAGGAATTTACTCCTAACAAATTCTTATATGATTTCTGGTAGAATTGGAGAGCATTAAGTATAAATATGATACATAGCCCTTTCCCTAAAAAAAAGAGTAGGGGGATGTCCTAAATAGAAGACGCGGGAATAGAGAGATTTTTTCTTCCGTTTGTTACTGTTTTTATAAGCAAAGGGCGTAAGAATATACCATAAAATTAGGATAGATAAATATTTATTGGATACCTACCTTACCCATGTTTATTTTTGACCTAAACCCTACTGCCCCACTTTCTATCTTTCTATGAAAGAGTGAGGGGGCCCTATCCACAACCCAAAAATGGATTTTTGATCAGCCTATTCAATCTAATTCTCGACAGAATCAGTAGCTTTTACTTTAGTGTATGTAGGTAGCATAAGATGTACGAAGTGTATGTAGTAAGATGTACCATAAGAAAAATGTATGATAATTAGGAAGTCTTGATATTTCTTCGCGAAGTCCCTTCTTCAATCTAAGATTGAAAAAAGACTGCTCCTTAGGAACCTTTGGATACGAAGATTTCTAACATCTTAGTCTCGTAGTTTTAAATTCCCGAATCGAATTAATTTAAATTAATAAAAGAATAAGGAAACGCTACCTCACCCCTATTGGTAGCCGTTTGGGCCACTGACGACAAAACAAACCCTAGTTTGAGGATAGAACTATGGTATGGATTCTAAAAATCCAGTATCGCCAGACCTAGTTACTCTCGTGCCTCAACTTATAGAGGTAGGAATTTGTAGGGTTTGATCAGTACTATAATCCTAAGTATTTTATTAATCCTAAGTATTTTATTAATCCTAAGTATTTTATTGATTAGGCGGCACCCAGATTTGAACTGGGGGTAAAGGATTTGCAGTCCCCTGCCTTACCACTTGGCCATGCCGCCAAAAAATCCGATCTAAAATTGAGAAAAGAACAAGTATTCATTTACATTTTTTTACTAAAACCCTTTTTTTCTTTTATTTTGAATCTAATTCGACTTACTTTTTTCTAATTTTGGATCCAGTTGCGCTTATTCTCCTCGATGGATTCTATCTTAAAACACACATTGCTAACACTAGCAAACTGCCCTTTTCTTTCTATTCTATTGAGATGACAAAGGAGAAAAAGTGGATTTCCAGTCACAGGCTGCAAAATTCAGAACAAATTAGAACCATTAACTATAATTTGAATTTTTTTTTGAATTGCAGTAGTGAACGACTCTTAAATCGGTATTCTCCCCCCCCCCTTCCTTTATTTTTAATGGGATAATAAAATAGAATAAATGCTAATCTGTATATAGGGAAATTCTAGGTCCAAACAGCATTATTATCTATGGATCCCCTTATGTACATATCCCTATGGGGAATCGTGCTTTCATTTTTCATTGCATTAAATATCTTGAATAAAAAAAGAGGGAATTTGCTCTGATATAGATTATGGCTTGGCCTTCTTGGACCACCTAAGTGCAATTACGATAAAAGAAAGGATATGTAGATAGGTGGATAACTAGATTGGCAAGTACTTAAAAAATAAAGTAAATACTTTATTTTAGGATTCTACAACGAAATCCTTTATTTTCCAGCAATTCTCTACTATTACGAAACAAATACGAAACATACGAAACAAAAAAGTACGAAACAAAAAAGAACCTTCAAATTCTTTTTGAAAATGAAACTAAGCGTGCTATTCTAAATCGAACTAAAGTCAAACTTTCTAGTGCTTATAAATTATTATGGCTTTATCCCCTTTCATAGAAAGGAGATAAAACGAGAAATCTTTGCTATCCAATCTTTTTAGAATATCATAAAGTTTAAGTGGCAGAATTTTTTTCTAGGACTGTTTTATCAATTTATTTTTATTCTATTTCTACCCCTGCTAAATTTGAATATTCGTCGAAATCGTCTCTATTCATATGTATGAAATACATATATGAAATACATATGTGAAGTTCCCTAGAATTTCATGTGATTCAGTAAACAGAATATAGATTCCATGATTGCTAGATTGATCCGTAGGGATTGATGAAGAGTGAGCTGATAATGGAATTTTTCTTCGATAAATAGAATAGGAAACTTAAAATTAAAATGCTCCGGAATGGAAATGAGGGAATGTCCACAATACCCGGATTTAGTCAGATCCAATTCGAGGGATTTTGTAGATTCATTAATCAGGGCTTGGCAGAAGAACTTGAGAGGTTTCCAACAATTAAAGATCCAGATCACGAAATTGCATTTCAATTATTTGCGAAAGGATATCAATTGCTAGAACCCTCGATAAAAGAAAGGGATGCTGTGTATGAATCACTCACCTATTCTTCCGAATTATATGTATCCGCGAGATTAATTTTTGGTTTCGATGTGCAAAAGCAAACCATTTCTATTGGAAACATTCCTATAATGAATTCCTTAGGAACCTTTATAATAAATGGAATATACCGAATTGTGATCAATCAAATATTGTTAAGTCCTGGTATTTACTACCGCTCGGAATTAGACCACAAGGGAATTTCTATATACACCGGGACTATAATATCAGATTGGGGAGGAAGGTCGGAATTAGCAATTGATAAAAAAGAAAGGATATGGGCTCGCGTGAGTAGAAAACAAAAGATATCCATTTTAGTTCTATCATCAGCTATGGGTTCAAATCTAAGAGAAATTTTAGATAATGTTTCCTACCCCGAAATTTTCTTGTCTTTCCCGAATGCTAAGGAGAAGAAGAGGATTGAGTCAAAAGAAAAAGCTATTTTGGAGTTTTATCAACAATTTGCTTGTGTAGGTGGGGACCTGGTATTTTCGGAGTCCTTATGCGAGGAATTACAAAAGAAATTTTTTCAACAAAAATGTGAATTAGGAAGAGTTGGTCGACGAAATATGAATCGGAGACTGAATCTTGATATCCCTCAGAACAATACATTCTTGTTACCACGAGATGTATTGGCCGCTACAGATCATTTGATTGGAATGAAATTTGGAACGGGTATACTTGACGATGACGATATGAATCACTTGAAAAATAAACGTATTCGTTCGGTTGCGGATCTGTTACAAGATCAATTCGGACTGGCTCTTGGCCGTTTACAACATGCGGTTCAAAAAACTATCCGTAGAGTATTCATACGTCAATCGAAACCGACTCCACAAACTTTGGTAACTCCAACTTCAACTTCGATTTTATTAATAACTACTTATGAGACCTTTTTTGGCACATATCCTTTATCTCAAGTTTTTGATCAAACCAATCCATTGACACAAACGGTTCATGGGCGAAAAGTGAGTTGTTTGGGTCCTGGAGGATTGACGGGGAGAACTGCAAGTTTTCGGAGCCGAGATATTCATCCGAGTCACTATGGGCGTATTTGTCCAATTGACACGTCCGAAGGAATCAATGTTGGACTTACCGGATCGTTAGCTATTCATGCGAGAATTGATCACTGGTGGGGATCTATAGAGAGTCCGTTTTATGAAATATCTGAGAAAGCAAAAGAAAAAAAAGAGAGACAGGTGGTTTATTTATCACCAAATAGAGATGAATATTATATGATAGCAGCAGGAAATTCTTTGTCCTTGAATCAGGGTATTCAGGAAGAACAGGTTGTTCCAGCTAGATACCGTCAAGAATTCCTGACTATTGCATGGGAACAGATTCATGTTAGAAGTATTTTCCCTTTCCAATATTTTTCTATTGGGGGTTCTCTCATTCCTTTTATTGAGCATAATGATGCGAATCGGGCTTTAATGAGTTCTAATATGCAACGCCAAGCAGTTCCACTTTCTCGGTCCGAAAAGTGCATTGTTGGAACTGGATTGGAACGCCAAACAGCTCTAGATTCGAGGGTTTCCGTTATAGCCGAACGCGAGGGAAAGATCATTTCTAGTGATAGTAATAAGATCCTTTTATTAAGTAGTGGGAAGACTATAAGTATTCCTTTAGTTTCCCATCAGCGCTCTAACAAAAATACTTGTATGCACCAAAAACCTCGGGTTCCGCGGGGTAAATCCATTAAAAAAGGGCAAATTTTAGCGGAGGGAGCAGCTACAGTTGGTGGGGAACTTGCTTTAGGAAAAAACATTTTAGTAGCTTATATGCCCTGGGAGGGTTACAATTTTGAAGATGCAGTACTAATTAGTGAACGTTTGGTATATGAGGATATTTATACTTCTTTTCACATCCGAAAATATGAAATTCAGACGGATACGACAAGCCAAGGCTCCGCTGAAAAAATCACTAAAGAAATACCACATCTAGAAGAACATTTACTCCGCAATTTGGACAGAAATGGGGTTGTGAAGTTGGGATCCTGGGTGGAAACTGGCGATATTTTAGTAGGTAAATTAACGCCTCAGATAGCGAGCGAATCGTCGTATATCGCGGAAGCTGGATTATTACGGGCTATTTTTGGTCTTGAGGTATCCACTTCAAAAGAAACTTCTCTCAAACTACCTATAGGTGGAAGAGGGCGCGTTATCGATGTGAAATGGATCCAGAGGGACCCCCTTGACATAATGGTTCGTGTATATATTTTACAGAAACGTGAAATCAAAGTTGGGGATAAAGTAGCCGGAAGACACGGGAATAAGGGGATCATTTCCAAAATTTTGCCTAGGCAAGATATGCCCTATTTGCAAGATGGAACACCTGTTGATATGGTCTTCAATCCCTTAGGAGTACCCTCACGAATGAATGTGGGACAAATATTTGAAAGTTCACTCGGATTAGCAGGGGATCTGCTAAAGAAACATTATAGAATAGCACCCTTTGATGAGAGATATGAGCAAGAGGCTTCAAGAAAACTTGTGTTTTCGGAATTATATGAAGCCAGTAAACAAACAAAAAATCCATGGGTATTTGAACCCGAGTACCCGGGAAAAAGCAGAATATTTGATGGAAGAACAGGAGATCCCTTCGAACAGCCTGTTCTAATAGGGAAGTCCTATATCTTAAAATTAATTCATCAAGTTGATGAGAAAATTCATGGACGTTCTACTGGGCCCTACTCACTTGTTACCCAACAACCCGTTAGAGGAAGAGCCAAGCAAGGGGGACAACGAGTAGGAGAAATGGAAGTTTGGGCTTTAGAAGGATTTGGTGTTGCTCATATTTTACAAGAGATACTTACTTATAAATCTGATCATCTTACAGCTCGCCAAGAAATACTTAATGCTACGATCTGGGGAAAAAGAGTGCCTAATCACGAGGATCCTCCAGAATCTTTTCGAGTGCTCGTTCGAGAACTACGATCTTTGGCTCTAGAACTGAACCATTTCCTTGTATCTGAGAAGAACTTCCAGGTTAATAGGGAGGATGTTTGATCGGAATAAATATAAATTCTTTTCTTATTTCTATTTTATGATTGACCAATATAAACATAAACAACTTCAAATTGGACTCGTTTCCCCTCAACAAATAAGGGCTTGGGCTAAAAAAATCCTACCTAATGGGGAAGTCGTTGGCGAAGTCACAAGGCCCTCCACTTTTCATTATAAAACCGATAAACCAGAAAAAGATGGATTGTTTTGCGAAAGAATCTTTGGACCCATAAAAAGCGGAATTTGTGCTTGTGGAAATTCTCGAGCGAGCGTAGCTGAAAACGAAGACGAAAGATTTTGTCAAAAATGTGGGGTAGAATTTGTTGATTCTCGGATACGAAGATATCAAATGGGCTACATAAAACTGGCATGTCCAGTGACTCATGTGTGGTATTTGAAAGGTCTTCCTAGTTATATTGCAAATCTTTTAGATAAACCCCTTAAGAAATTGGAGGGCCTAGTATATGGCGATTTCTCTTTTGCTAGGCCCAGCGCTAAAAAACCTACTTTCTTACGATTACGGGGTTTATTCGAAGATGAAATTTCATCCTGTAACCACAGTATTTCTCCCTTTTTTTCTACCCCAGGCTTTGCAACATTTCGAAATCGGGAAATTGCGACAGGAGCAGGTGCTATTAGAGAACAATTAGCGGATTTGGATTTGCGAATTATTATAGAGAATTCCTTGGTTGAATGGAAAGAATTAGAAGACGAGGGGTATAGTGGAGATGAATGGGAAGATAGAAAAAGACGAATAAGAAAAGTTTTTTTGATTAGACGCATGCAATTGGCGAAACATTTTATTCAAACAAATGTAGAACCAGAATGGATGGTTTTGTGCTTATTACCGGTTCTTCCTCCCGAATTGAGACCCATTGTTTATAGGTCTGGGGATAAAGTAGTGACTTCGGATATTAATGAACTTTATAAGAGAGTTATCCGTCGGAACAACAACCTTGCCTATCTATTAAAAAGAAGTGAATTAGCACCAGCGGATTTAGTAATGTGTCAGGAAAAATTGGTACAAGAAGCCGTGGATACACTTCTTGATAGTGGGTCCCGCGGGCAACCGACAAGGGATGGTCACAATAAAGTATACAAATCACTTTCAGATGTAATTGAGGGTAAAGAGGGGAGGTTTCGCGAAACTCTGCTTGGGAAACGGGTCGATTACTCGGGGCGTTCTGTCATTGTTGTGGGTCCTTCACTTTCATTACATCAATGTGGATTACCTCTAGAGATAGCAATAAAGCTTTTTCAGCTATTTGTAATTCGCGATTTAATCACGAAACGTGCTACTTCTAATGTCAGGATTGCTAAAAGGAAAATTTGGGAAAAGGAACCCATTGTATGGGAAATACTTCAAGAAGTTATGCGGGGACATCCTGTACTGTTGAACAGAGCACCTACCCTGCATAGATTAGGCATACAGGCCTTCCAACCCACTTTAGTAGAGGGGCGTACTATTTGCTTACATCCATTAGTGTGTAAGGGTTTCAATGCGGACTTTGATGGGGATCAAATGGCTGTTCATCTACCTTTATCCTTGGAAGCTCAGGCGGAAGCCCGTTTACTTATGTTTTCTCATATGAATCTCCTGTCTCCCGCTATTGGAGATCCCATTTGCGTGCCAACCCAAGACATGCTTATCGGACTTTATGTATTAACGATTGGAAACCGTCGAGGTATTTGCGCAAATAGATATAATAGTTGCGGAAACTCTCCAAATAAAAAAGTAAACTACAATAATAACAATTATTATAAGTATACGAAAGATAAAGAACCCCATTTTTCTAGTTCCTATGATGCACTGGGAGCTTATAGACAGAAACGAATCGGTTTAAACAGTCCCTTGTGGCTCCGATGGAAACTAGATCAACGCGTCGTTGGGTCAAGAGAAGTTCCGATTGAAGTTCAATATGAATCTTTTGGGACTTATCATGAGATTTATGACCACTATCTGGTAGTGGGAAATAGAAAAAAGGAAATCCGTTCTATATACATTCGAACCACTCTTGGTCATATTTCTTTTTATAGAGAAATAGAGGAAGCCATACAAGGATTTAGTCGGGCCTATTCATACACTATCTAAACAAGGAAGTTAGATTCGGCGATGCCCCTTTCGGGGGGCATTCCGATTTCGCTAGTACCATCTTTTTTGCCGCGCGAATCCAGATTGAGGAAAGGGAGTAAATTAAGTTTTCGAATCACTGACTCAGGCCCATTGTCGAATCCTACTCAGCAATTGTCGAATCCTACTCAGCCAAAAAAGGGGGTACTTATGTATGGCGGAACGGGCCAACTTGGTCTTTCATAATAAAGAGATAGATGGAACTGCTATGAAACGACTTATTAGCAGATTAATAGATCATTTCGGAATGGGATATACATCCCATATACTGGATCAAATAAAGACTCTGGGCTTCCATCAAGCCACTACTACATCGATTTCTTTAGGAATCGAGGATCTTTTAACAATTCCCTCTAAAGGATGGTTAGTCCAAGACGCGGAACAACAGAGTTTTCTTTTGGAGAAACACTATTATTATGGGGCTGTACACGCGGTAGAAAAATTACGCCAATCCGTTGAGATATGGTATGCTACAAGTGAATATTTGAAACAAGAAATGAATTCGAATTTTCGAATAACGGATCCTTCTAATCCAGTCTATCTAATGTCTTTTTCAGGAGCCAGAGGAAATGCATCTCAGGTACACCAATTAGTAGGTATGAGAGGGTTAATGGCGGATCCTCAAGGACAAATGATTGATTTACCTATTCAAAGCAATTTACGCGAGGGACTTTCTTTGACAGAATATATAATTTCCTGCTACGGAGCCCGAAAGGGGGTTGTAGATACTGCTGTACGAACAGCGGATGCTGGCTATCTTACACGTAGACTTGTTGAAGTAGTTCAACATATTATTGTGCGTAGAAGAGATTGTGGTACTATCCGAGGTATTTCTGTGAGTCCTCAAAATGGGATGACGGAAAAACTTTTTGTCCAAACACTAATTGGTCGTGTATTAGCAGACGATATATATATTGGTTCACGATGCATTGCTGCTCGAAATCAAGATATTGGAATTGGATTAGTTAATCGATTCATAACTGCCTTTCGAGCACAACCGTTTCGAGCACAACCAATATATATTAGAACCCCCTTTACTTGCCGGAGCACATCTTGGATCTGTCAATTATGTTATGGGCGGAGTCCCACTCATGGGGATCTGGTCGAATTGGGGGAAGCTGTAGGTATTATTGCGGGTCAATCAATTGGGGAGCCAGGGACTCAACTAACATTAAGAACTTTTCATACTGGTGGAGTATTCACAGGGGGTACTGCTGACCTTGTACGATCCCCCTCGAATGGAAAAATCCAATTCAATGAGGATTTGGTTCACCCCACACGTACCCGTCATGGACAACCCGCTTTTCTATGCTATATAGACTTGCATGTAACTATTCAGAGTCAGGATATTCTACATAGTGTGAATATTCCGTTAAAAAGCTTGATTCTAGTGCAAAATGATCAATATGTAGAATCCGAACAAGTAATTGCGGAGATTCGTGCCGGAACGTCCACTTTGCATTTTAAAGAAAAGATACAAAAGCATATTTATTCCGAATCAGACGGGGAAATGCACTGGAGTACTGATGTTTACCATGCGCCCGAATATCAATATGGTAATCTTCGTCGATTACCAAAAACAAGCCATTTATGGATATTGTCAGTAAGTATGTGCAGATCCAGTATAGCATCTTTTTCGCTCCACAAGGATCAAGATCAAATGAATACTTATTCTTTTTCTGTTCATGAAAGATATATCTTTGACCTAGCAATGGCTAATGATCAAGTAAGCCATAGACTGTTGGATACTTTTGGTAAAAAAGATAGGGAAATTCTTGATTATTTAACGCCAGATCGAATTGTGTGCAACGGTCATTGTAATTTTGTCTATCCTTCTATTCTTCAAGATAACTCGGATTTGTTGGCGAAAAAGCGAAGAAATAGGTTCGTCGTTCCATTACAATATCATCAAGAACAAGAGAAAGAGTTAATATCCTGTTTGGGTATTTCAATTGAAATACCCTTTATGGGTGTTTTACGTAGAAATACTATTTTTGCTTATTTTGATGATCCACGATACAGAAAAGATAAAAGGGGTTCAGGAATTGTGAAATTTAGATATAGGACCCTAGAGGAAGAATATCGGACCCGAGAGGAAGAGTATAAGACTCGAGAGGAAGACTCAGAGGACGAATATGAGAGCCCAGAAAACAAATATAGGACCCGAGAGGGAGAGGGTAAAAATGAAATCCTAGAAGACAAATATAGGACTCTAGAGGACGAATATGAAACCCTAGAAGATGAATATGGGATCCTAGAGGACGAATATGGGCCTCTAGAGAAAGACTCAGAGGAAGAATACGGGAGCCCAGAGAACGGATATAAGACCCGAGAGGGAGAGGGTAAAAATGAAATCCTAGAAGACAAATATAGGACTCTAGAGGAAGACTCAGAAGAAGAATATGGGAGCTCTGAAGATGGCTCAGAGAAGGAATATGGGACTTTAGAAGAAGACTCTGAGGAAGACTCAGAAGACGAATATGGGAGCCCCGAGGAAGATTCCATCTTAAAAAAAGAGAGTTTTATTGAGCATCGAGGAACAAAAGAATTTAGTCTAAAATACCAAAAAGAAGTAGATCAGTTTTTTTTCATTCTTCAAGAACTGCATATCTTGCCGAGATCCTCATCCCTAAAGGTACTTGACAATAGTATTATTGGAGTCGATACACAACTCACAAAAAATACAAGAAGTCGACTAGGTGGATTGGTCCGAGTGAAGAGAAAAAAAAGCCATACAGAACTCAAAATCTTTTCCGGAGATATTCATTTTCCTGAAGAGGTGGATAAGATATTAGGTGGCAGTTTGATACCACCAGAAGGAGAAAAAAAAGATTCTAAGGAATCAAAAAAAAGAAAAAATTGGGTTTATGTTCAACGGAAAAAAATTCTCAAAAGCAAGGAAAAGTATTTTGTTTCGGTTCGACCTGCAGTCGCATATCAAATGGACGAAGGGAGAAATTTAGCAACACTTTTCCCGCGGAATCTCCTGCAAGAAGAGGATAATCTCCAACTTCGACTTGTCAATTTTATTTCTCATGAAAATAGCAAATTAACTCAAAGAATTTATCACACGAATAGTCAATTCGTTCGAACTTGCTTAGTAGTGAATTGGGAACAAGAAGAAAAAGAGGGGGCTCGTGCTTCTCTTGTTGAGGTAAAAACAAATGATCTGATTCGCGATTTCCTAAGAATTGAGTTAGTCAAGTCTACTACTTCGTATACACGAAGAAGGTATGATAGGACAAGTGTAGGACTAATTCCCAATAATAGGTTAGATCGCACCAATACCAATTCCTTTTATTCCAAGGCGAAGATTCAATCACTTAGCCAACATCAAGAAGCTATTGGCACCTTGTTGAATCGAAATAAAGAATATCCATCTTTGATGATTTTGTCGGCATCCAACTGTTCTCGAATTGGTTTATTCAAGAATTCCAAATATCCCAATGCGGTAAAAGAATCGAATCCTAGAATTCCTATTCGAGATATTTTTGGGCTCTTAGGCGCTATTGTACCTAGTATATCAAATTTTTCTTCATCTTACTATTTATTAACACATAATCAGATCTTGTTAAAAAAATACTTGTTCCTTGAAAATTTGAAACAAACCTTCCAAGTACTTCAAGGACTTAAATACTCTTTTATAGACGAAAATAAAAGGATTTCGACTTTCGACAGTAACATCATATTGGAGCCATTCCATTTGAATTGGCACTTTCTCCATCATGACTCGTGGGAAGAGACATCGGCAATAATTCACCTTGGACAATTTATTTGTGAAAATGTATGTCTATTTAAATCGCACATAAAAAAATCAGGTCAAATTTTCATTGTTAATATGGACTCCTTTGTTCTAAGAGCGGCTAAGCCTTATTTGGCCACTATAGGAGCAACTGTTCATGGTCAGTATGGAAAAATCCTTTACAAAGGAGATAGGTTAGTTACGTTTATATATGAAAAATCGAGATCTAGTGATATAACGCAAGGTCTTCCAAAAGTAGAACAAATCTTCGAAGCGCGTTCAATTGATTCACTATCGCCGAATCTCGAAAGGAGAATTGAGGATTGGAATGAACGTATACCAAGAATTCTTGGGGTTCCCTGGGGATTCTTGATTGGAGCTGAGCTAACCGTAGCCCAAAGTCGTATCTCTTTGGTTAATAAGATACAAAAGGTTTATCGATCCCAAGGGGTACAGATCCATAATAGACATATAGAGATTATTATACGCCAAGTAACATCAAAAGTAAGGGTTTCCGAAGATGGAATGTCTAATGTTTTTTTACCTGGGGAATTAATAGGACTATTGCGAGCGGAACGAGCAGGGCGGGCTTTAGATGAATCGATCTATTATCGGGCAATCTTATTGGGAATAACAAGGGCTTCCCTGAATACCCAAAGTTTCATATCTGAAGCAAGTTTTCAAGAAACTGCTCGAGTTTTAGCAAAAGCTGCCCTACGAGGTCGTATTGATTGGTTGAAAGGCCTGAAAGAAAACGTAGTTCTGGGGGGGATTATACCTGTTGGTACCGGATTCCAAAAATTTGTGCATCGTTCCCCACAAGACAAGAACCTTTATTTCGAAATTCAAAAAAAAAATCTATTCACGTCGGAAATGAGAGATATTTTGTTTCTCCATACAGAATTAGTTTCTTCTGATTCTGACGTAACAAACAATTTCTATGAAACATCGGAAGCCCCATTTACCCCTATTTATATGATTTAAGTCATTTACCCCTATTTATACGATTTAAGTATACATAAAGCAATTTTTTTTTACTTTAATTTAAACTATACTTTGCCCTTAGAATGCTAACAGGTCTGATTTTAGATTTTGTATTTTAAATTGTATTTTAATAAATTGTATTTTAATTAAGTAAAAGAAGTCAGTTAATTCATTAAGGCTATGTTTATACCGTGTATCAATGGTCAATTCTGAGTAGAAGGTTCCATCGGAACAATTATTATTTATTTCAAGCTATTTCGGCTCTTTCTTAATCTTCAAAAAGAAATTAATTCCGTAATGGTAAGACGAAAAAAAGAAAAAATAAAAAGGAAGTGTGGAAAAAATGACAAGAAGATATTGGAACATCAATTTGAAAGAGATGATAGAAGCGGGAGTTCATTTTGGTCATGGTATTAAGAAATGGAATCCTAAAATGGCCCCTTACATCTCGGCAAAGCGTAAAGGTACTCATATTACAAATCTCGCTAGAACAGCTCGTTTTTTATCAGAAGCTTGTGATTTAGTTTTTGATGCAGCAAGTCAGGGAAAAAGTTTCTTAATTGTTGGTACCAAAAAAAGAGCAGCGGATTTAGTAGCATCAGCTGCAATAAGATCTCGTTGTCATTATGTGAATAAAAAGTGGTTCAGTGGTATGTTAACGAATTGGTCGATTACCAAAACTAGACTTTCTCAATTTAGAGACTTAAGAGCAGAAGAAAAAATGGGAAAATTCCATCATCTCCCAAAAAGAGATGCGGCAATCTTAAAGAGAAAATTATCTACCTTGCAAAGATATCTCGGCGGGATCAAATATATGACGAGGTTGCCTGACATTGTGATCGTCCTTGATCAGCAAAAAGAGTATATAGCTCTTCGGGAATGTGCCATTTTGGGGATTCCTACTATTTCTTTAGTCGATACAAATTGTGACCCAGATCTCGCGAATATATCGATTCCTGCCAACGATGACACTATGACTTCAATTCGATTAATTCTTAACAAATTAGTATTTGCAATTTCTGAGGGCCGCTCTCTCTATATAAGAAATCGTTGATTAAGAAGAATAGTGAATTCTTAAGCAACTGCGTAGATTTATAGGATCAGTTACTATTCTTTTTTGTTTTGCATAGATAAAAGAAAGGGAATATTGATATATATTAGGGGGTATTGATATATATTATGATCTGATGTAATTTCTTGGTATCCTAAATATAAGATTAATACTTCAAGTTGCTGAGTTGAGAAAGAGATGCTTGAATCAAAAGAATTCCTTTTTTGAAGTTCAATTTTTATCAGAGGACAATATGAATATTACACCATGTTCCATTAAAACACTCAAGGGGTTATATGATATATCGGGTGTAGAAGTAGGCCAACACTTCTATTGGCAAATAGGAGGTTTTCAAATTCATGCCCAAGTACTCATCACTTCTTGGGTCGTAATTACTATTTTGCTAGGTTCAGTTATCATAGCTGTTCGGAATCCACAAACTATCCCGACCGACGGTCAGAATTTCTTCGAATATGTCCTTGAGTTTATTCGAGACTTGAGCAAAACTCAGATTGGAGAAGAATATGGTCCCTGGGTTCCCTTTATTGGAACTATGTTCCTTTTTATTTTTGTTTCGAATTGGTCAGGTGCTCTTTTACCTTGGAAAATTATAGAGTTACCTCATGGAGAATTAGCAGCGCCCACGAATGATATAAATACTACTGTTGCTTTAGCTTTACTAACATCAGCGGCATATTTTTATGCGGGTCTTAGCAAAAAAGGATTGAGTTATTTCGAGAAATATATTAAACCAACCCCAATCCTTTTACCAATTAACATCCTAGAAGATTTCACAAAACCATTATCGCTTAGTTTTCGACTTTTCGGAAATATATTGGCGGATGAATTAGTCGTTGTTGTTCTTGTTTCTTTAGTCCCCCTAGTAGTCCCTATACCGGTCATGTTTCTTGGATTATTTACAAGCGGTATTCAAGCTCTAATTTTTGCAACGTTAGCCGCAGCCTATATAGGTGAATCCATGGAAGGTCATCATTGAATTGACTAGTTTTCGAAATAGTCTTTTTTTTTAGCTTAGCCCAATTCATGCATGATTCCAGATAATCCTCTTAGTTGGAAAACCAAATCGTTCGAAATGCATATGAATATACAACCTAGAGTTGTAGGGGAGAGAATAGACTATATTACGGAAGAGGTAAAGTATATATGCATTCAGGGGGGCAGGTTAGATCTATACCCTTAATGCCTACAAGATAGTTATCTTTTGTACCCTTAATGCCTACAAGACAGTTATCTTTTGTGTGGATTTCTAAGGAATGATTTTAGAATCAGATTCAATAGAAAATGAGAAAATACGCAAACAAAATAGAAGAAACAAATGTATATGGTTTTTTTTATTCCTAAGTTAGATTCATTATCTAATCCGATATATAGAATTCCCTTCTATTTCTATATAGAACTGGATTCCATATCTAATTCTAATTCTATGCAGCATATTGTTATCAATTGTATATCTTGATTTGATTCCTATTGGATTTGGATTAGTTCGATTTCAATAGGGGTTCTTCCTGTATTTCGTCTTTTATTATGTTAGATGAAGGGGAAAAAATGGGAACTCCAGGATATCGAAGAGTAAAAAAAAGGATGGAATGAAAGAGTTATTGGTTGAAAAGAAAGAGAAATAGAATAATGAGAATCATATGGATTTACACAAACCTCTAATGATTAGAAACTAAAAACGAGATCTCGAAGTAATTCGGACGATTTCAATTCTCATTTATTTGTACTTATTAGTTACTTTTACCCAATAGAGCTTAGAAGTTAGAAGTAATAATTTCTTGGTTGATTGTATCCTTAACCATTTCTTTTTTTTTTTGACACGAGGAACTCACCATGAATCCACTAATTGCTGCTGCTTCCGTTATTGCTGCTGGATTGGCCGTAGGGCTTGCTTCTATTGGGCCCGGAGTTGGTCAAGGTACTGCTGCAGGACAAGCTGTAGAAGGTATTGCGAGACAGCCAGAAGCAGAAGGTAAAATACGAGGTACTTTATTGCTTAGTCTAGCTTTTATGGAAGCTTTAACAATTTATGGACTGGTTGTGGCACTAGCGCTTTTATTTGCGAACCCTTTTGTTTAATCCTAAAAAAGAAAACGAGTCCTTTAGATTAGATACTTTTTTCTTTTTTTTCGTACATTGGCATTTGCTTCTGTAATTCCAAGTATATCAATACTTTACTCCTATTTATTATATTATTATTATTCCGGGAATTTTGTATTTATCGGGACAGACAATACCCCAGGAACCCCAGGAAGGGCTGATTTGCGCATGATCAATTTAGAGGATACGCTCGTCCTCTTCCTTCCCATTCTTAGTTTAGGACAGTGGAAACTCTTTTTCTTTTATTTTAGGAATTTTGGGAACGTTTCAACAAAGGAGATTTTTTACAGGTCAAAGGCGACCTAAGACTTAATCTAAAAGAAATTATTAGATTAAATCTATTTGCATTAAAAAAAGATTGCATTAAAAAAACCGATCAAAAAAGGGCGAGCGAAGTAAGTGATCGAAAAACTTTCTTCTTTGTTCGTCCTATCTATAAGAGGAGAGCATATGAAAAATGTAACCTATTCTTTCGTTTTTTTAGCTCACAGGCCATTCGCTGGGAGTTTCGGGCTTAATACCGATATTTTAGCAACAAATCTAATAAATCTAACTGTAGTGGTTGGTGTATTGATTTTTTTTGGAAAGGGAGTGTGTGCGAGTTGTCTATTTCAAGAATAGATTGGATCTATCCGGCTGCACTTTAGAATATTTTTTCGTATTTTTTTGGATAAATAAGAAAAGGTGCACGATCTCGACGAATTACTTCTGAATAACTTCAGAAATCATATGGAAGAACCATAGCATTTCGCGACTCATTGGTAAATTTACTTTGATTCTCTATAGACCAATAATGTGAGACCATTAACACGGTTAAAGCTAAACTGCTTGAAGTCCGGGCAAAAGGGGGTACTCTTTCTACAACTACATTAGTCTCGAAATGCTTTAAACGGGAAATAGCTAGTGTGGAATTTATCTGATATAGAACACTCATATCGATAAAATAGTTTGAACTATTTACTAGAAGGGCATCCAGCCCTTTTTCCAATGCCGAATCGACGACCTATGTATAAAAGAGAAATTTTTTGGATTTGAAGAAAAAATAAAAGGAATTGTATCAATTTTG